TAAACATTGGATATAACCAATGAGACAATAAATCAGAACCAGTCTTTCCCTGCGGAAAGGGAACTCCTATAAAACCAATGAATAAAGTAGGTAATGTTAATATAACTAAAGGAAATAACATTATATTATTGGATTCTTTAGGATATATATATTTTTTTTTTAAGAAAGTAGATTTTTTTTCTTGATCAATTTTTTTATTCATTTCAAAAAAATCATATGATTTTTTTAAAACAGTTTTATTTTCTCTAGATTGAGAAACAAATTTTATTTTTTCTTTATTCAAATTTTCGAATATAAAACTTCCCCATATCGGTATAGAAGAAATATAAGAAAATTTTTCGTAATAATCAGCTCTAAATTTGCCTTCGAAAGTGAGAAAGTAAATACGAAACATATAAAATGCTGTTAGTCCTGCAGTAATCCAAGCCAACCAACCCAAAATAGGAAAATATAACCAACTTTCTGCAAGAATATCATCTTTAGACCAAAAGCAAGCGAATGGAGGAATACCACAAAGAGAAAGTGTACCTAAAAGAAAAGTTGTTCCTGTAATTGGCATGTATTTTCTTAAGCCACCCATAAAAGCCATATTCTGACTCTTATTCGGAGAATATCCAACAATTGGTTCCATAGAATGAATAACTGATCCAGAGCCAAGAAATAATAAAGCTTTTGAATAAGCATGGGTTATTAAATGAAATAAACCAGCTTGATAAGACCCTATACCTAAAGCTAACATCATATAACCCAATTGAGACATAGTAGAATAAGCTAGACCTTTTTTAAGATCTTTTTGAACAAGAGCTATAGAAGCTCCCAACAAAGCGGTTATTGCTCCTATCCAAGCAATAATACCCATTGTAAAAGGTAAAGCTTGAAAAATAGGAAATAACCTAGCTACTAAAAAAATACCTGCTGCTACCATAGTAGCAGCATGTATTAGAGCAGAAATTGGAGTAGGTCCTTCCATAGCATCAGGTAACCATACATGAAGTGGAAATTGTGCAGATTTAGCAATTGGACCCGAAAACAAAAAAAGAGCACATAAAGTAGCGAACCATAAATTTACTTCATTATTAGCGAGTAGTTCATTAAAACGTTTAAACAATGTTTCGAATTCGAAACTACCAGTTATCCAATAAAATCCTAAAATACCTAATAATAATCCAAAATCTCCTATACGATTTGTTATAAAGGCTTTTTGACAAGCATTGGCTGCGCTTGGTCGAGTGAACCAAAATCCTATTAATAAATAAGAACACATCCCTACTAATTCCCAAAAAATGTAAACTTGTATTAAATTGGGACTAAGTACCAATCCTAACATAGAAGCAGTAAAAAGACTTAAATAGGCAAAAAATCTTACATATCCTTGATCATGAGACATATAACTATCACTATAAATCATAACAAGAACTCCAACAGTAGTAATTAATACTAACATAATAGAAGTAAGTGGATCAATTAAAAATCCTATTTTAAAATCAATCTGTTGATTAAAAATCCAAGACCATGAATATTGATAAATGAGATTACCATTGATTTGTTGCCAAAAAATATTAATAGAAATAAACATGACTATACTTAGTAATGAAATACTAATAATAGCCCATATATGACGAATACTCTTGGTTGCTTCGGGGAAAAAAAGCAAATTTAATCCTATTAAAATAGAAGCTACAAATGGAAAAAAGGGCACAATCCAAATAAATTGATATATAAATTCCATAAATTCATTTTTTATATAATATATAAATCTTCTTTTTTTTTAATTTCTAGTTTATAATTAACTAAATTGAAAAAAAAAATAGACTTAAAAGCAAAAAAAGTATAGGATTTCTATCCTATCTATCAAAAATTTTAATTAATATTACTAATTTTATTATTATTTTATTTTCAAGAATAGTTTTTTATTAAATAAGTTAATAAGTTTTCTAAATATATTATTATTAAAGTAATAATCTATTATATATAGTTTTTAAACTGAGAGATATATCATTTTTTAATAGTATTATAAATTTCATAATATAAAAAATTATAATATTTAAAATAATTAGAACTAATTATTTCTATTTAAGTTATTAAAATTCAATTAATTTTTTTTTCAATTTATAATTTTTTTTATTCCCAATAAATTTTATATGAGTATATACGCTATAATTGAAACCGGAGGTGAACAACTCCGAGTAGAACCAGGAAGATTCTATGATATTTGTCATTTTGCTTCATTGAAACCAAATTTTTTAGATTCTAATACTAAGATATTAATTTATCGAGTTTTAATGATTCGTCATAAATCTATTATTAATATTGGACATCCTTGGTTAAAAGGAGCAATAATAAAAGGAAGAATTTTACATTCCCATCTTGAAAATAAAATTACTGTTTATAAAATGAATTCTAAAAAAAAAACACGACGTAAATTCGGTCATCGACAAAGTTCAGCTCGATTTGTAGTAGATTCTATTTATCTAAATGGAAAAAATTTAATATAACTAAGTTTTTCAAAAAAAGAAAAAAATTGCTAGAATATGAATCATAAAATATTGAATCTTATTAAAAATATATAAATATAAATAAAAGGAATTTTTACTTATGGCAGTTCCAAAAAAACGTACTTCTAGATCGAAAAAAAAAATTCGTGAAAGTTTGTGGAAAGAAAAAGCTACTCAAACTAAAATAAAAGCTTTTTCTTTAGCTCAATCTATTTTAACTGGTCGTTCAAAAAGCTTTTATTATACAACAGATACAAAAACTTCTAAATAATTAAAAAAAACTAAAATTAAAATAATCCAATTTTTTTTATCTCTCCAGGAATATCGCTTTTAATAACTAAAGGAAAATTATGAGTTTTATGAATTAAGTTTAGCCATAACATTACATTATAATATATTTGTATTCGTTTTATTTATATTGTTTTATTATATAAAACAAATTGGAATATTTTATCTCGAATAGCTATAGAATCTAAAGTTTAATAGCATCTAATATAAAATGAAAAAAATATTTAGTAATAAAAAATAGATAGTTTCATTTAATTTTAGTTAAATGAAACTATCTTAAATATAAGAATAAGACAAAATAAAATATTTTATAATTTATTTTTTTTAAGTCATGGAATTTAAACTTATAACATCTAGTAATATATAAACTACAAAATAGTGCACACTATTTACGTGATACTTTGTTAAATTTTTTATTAATATTTTTATTTATTTTATTCTAAAATATTGACTTTTAAGTATAAATTATGCTAGTATTAATTATACTAAGCCGCCATGGTGAAATTGGTAGACACGTTGCTCTTAGGAAGCAGTGCTAGCGCATCTCGGTTCGAGTCCGAGTGGCGGCATTTTTTATATAAAAAAATTAGAAAATACAAAAATATATTTTATTATTCTTTTTTATTCATTAAATTTATATTTTTTTGTGTGATATAAAAACATAATTAACTAAATTATTTAAAATAATTAAATGATATAAAAATATTCATCATTTAACTATTTCAAATAATTTTAATTGCTATTAAATAATAATTTTTTTATAATAAAAATTTAATTAGATTCTAATTTATTTTTTATATAGTCTAAAAAATAAATTTTGATAAAATAAAATTTACTTTATTAGTCCAGAGAGATAAAGCTAAATTAGGATAAATTCCAATACCTATAATAGGAAAAAAAAGACAAATCAGAATAAAAATTTCTCTTGGGCCTGCATCTATCGGAGAAAATATTTTAAATTTAGAAGATTTATATCCATAAAACATTTGGCGTAACATTGATAATAAATAAATAGGAGTTAATATTATTCCAATGGCTTCTATTATTATAATAATTATTTTAAAAATAAAAGAATATTTTTGATTAATAACTATTCCCAAAAAAACTAAAAATTCCGCTACAAATCCACTCATACCAGGTAATGCTAATGACGCCATTGAAAAGGTACTAAACATAGTAAATATTCTGGGTAAATAATTACCTGTTCCTCCCATTTGATCAAGAAATAAAGTACGTGTTCTATCATAGGTTATTCCTGCCAGAAAGAAAAGTGCAGCACCAATTAGTCCATGAGAAATCATTTGTAAAATAGCTCCATTAAGACCTATATCTGTTATAGAACCGATACCAACAAGTACAAAGCCCATATGGGATACTGAGGAATAAGCAATTCTTCGCTTTAAATTACGTTGACTAAACGAAGTGAGAGCTGCATAAACAATTTGAATTGCTCCTATTACTACCAACCATGGAGCAAAAATATAGTGCGCGTGAGGCAACAATTCCATATTAATTCGAATTATCCCATATCCTCCCATTTTTAAAAGTATTCCAGCCAAAAGCATACATGTACTATAATGTGCTTCTCCATGTGTATCTGGAAGCCAAGTATGCAAAGGAAAAATGGGTAATTTAACAGCATAAGCTACAAAAAAGCCTAAATATAATATTATTTCTAATTCTATGGGATAAGATTTATTAGATAAATTTTGGAAATCTAATGTTAACTCATTTGATCCATAAAGCCCCATAGTTAATGCCCCCATTAAAATGAAAATAGAGCCACCCGCAGTATATAAGATAAATTTTGTAGCAGCATATAATCGTCTTTTTCCTCCCCACATACACAAAAGTAAATAAACTGGAATTAATTCTAATTCCCACATAAAAAAGAAAAGTAAAATGTCTTGAGAAGCAAATAATCCTATTTGTCCACTATACATGGCTAGCATCAAAAAATAGAATAACCGTGGATTTCGAGTAACTGGCCAAGCCGCTAAAGTGGCTAAAGTAGTAATAAATCCTGTTAATAAAATAAGTTCAATAGAAAGCCCATCAATTCCTAATCTCCAATGAAAATCAAAAAAACTTATCCAATTATAATCTTCTTTCAATTGAATAAATGGATTAGTTGATTCGAAAAAATAGCAAAATACATAGGTTATTAAAAGAAATTCTAGTAAACAAACACCTAAAGTATACCATCGAATAATATTATTTCCTTTATCAGGAAAAAACGGAATTAAAAAACCTGCAGATATTGGTAAAAGAACAATTATAGTTAGGAAAGGAAAGTTACTCATAATAGGAATAAAAAAAACTTAAATAAAAAAAAACCCATACTCAAATTTTTGAGTATGGGTTAAAAAAATACTTAAATTTTTTATTTTTTTGTATTTACTTATTAATAGGCTAGACCCATACTTCGAGTTGTCTCCGATCCTAAATAAACACGTACACTCAGAAAATCTGTTGGACAAGCAGATTCACATCTTTTACAACCTACGCAATCTTCCGTTCTTGGAGCAGAAGCAATTTGATTAGCTTTACAGCCATCCCAAGGTATCATTTCTAGTACATCTGTAGGACAAGCTCTTACACATTGAGTACAACCAATACATGTATCATAAATCTTTACTGAATGTGCCATTGATCTTTTAAACTCCAATTATATTGTCAAAAACCTTAAATTTAATAAAATAATAATATTATTATTATATATAATTTTTTTAGTCAAAAAATATTGTTAAATAAAAAAAATACATATATATATATTTTTTTAACTTAATCAATTAATTACCATCTTAATAAATTAAATTGATCAATACGAGTTGAATTTTTATTACGATAAATAGCTAAAATAATTGCTAATCCAATCGCGGCTTCAGCCGCTGCGATCGCTATAATAAAAATAGAAAAAATTTCACCTTTTAATTCTTGAGCATCAAAATAATTAGAAAAAGTTACAAGATTTATATTAACAGCATTAAAAATTAATTCCAGACACATAAGTGCTCTAACCATATTTCGACTTGTAATTAATCCAAAAATACCGATACAAAATAAATAGGCACCTAAATTAAGTACATGTTCAAGCATTTTAAATTAACTCCTTTGATCTAAAATAACATAATATAATATTTTATGTTACTCAAAAAACTCTAGAATTTTTTTTAACTTGTAAAATTTTAGTTTTTTTTATTTCAATCATTTTTTCTTGACGAGCCAGAACAATAGCTCCTATAAGAGCAACTAAAAGAACTATAGAAAGAAGTTCGAATGGAAGCAAAAATTGTGTTAATAGAAGATATCCAATACGTTGAACATTTTCTGATAAATCTTGTTCTAAAACATTTTTTGCTTGTGTAATCAAAATTATTTTAGACCATGATGTAGTTGAAATTGTATAAATTAATAGAAAGAAGATACTTATACAAATTATAAACGTAATTTTATCCCCTGTAGTCCAAGATTGAAAAGTTTTCAAAGATTGTGGTTTATTGATCAACATAACAGCAAATACGATTAAAATATTTACAGCTCCTATATAAATCAAAATTTGTGCAGCAGCTACAAAATCAGCATTTAAAGAAAAATATAAGAGAGAGATACAACTAAGAACTAAACCTAGAAAAAAAGCGGAATAAACTATATTAGTAAGTAATACTACTCCTAAACTTCCTAATATAAGACCGACTTCTAAAAAAATAAAAATAATTTCATGGAGTGGCTCAGATAATTCAATTATATTCACAATAAATTCAAATCCTTTTTCTATTATTCTTATTTTTTAACTTGAAAAAAAAGTAGTTTATTTATCTATATCAAATTTTTTTCATAAAAAAAAGTTTGAATATTTTTATAAACTTATATATAAGTTTATAAGAACTAATAAAAAAAAGATATATAATTTTTTTTATTTTTTTTTATTTATTCTAAAAAATTTGTAATAATTTTTGAGTCAGAATGTCCTTTTACGACCCCTTTAGATAAATAAGTTAAACTAGAAATAGTTTTAATTGTAGAATCTTCAGTTACAGATATGGGTAAACGTCCCAAAGCAACTTGATCATAATTCAAATCATGACGATCATAAATTGAAAGTTCGTATTCTTCAGTCATTGATAAACAATTTGTAGGACAATATTCAATACAATTTCCACAAAATATACAAACTCCAAAATCTATACTATAATTCTTTAATTGTTTTTTCTTTATATTTTTTTTCAATTCCCAATCAACAACAGGTAAATTAATTGGACATACACGAACACAAACCTCACAAGCAATACATTTATCGAATTCGAAATGAATACGTCCACGAAAACGTTCGGACGGAATTAATTTTTCATAGGGATATTGAATAGTAACTGGTGAACGATTCATATGATCTAAGGTTACCATAAAACCTTGACCAATATATCTCGCAGCTTGTATTGCTCGTTCACTATAGTTTTGAAATCCACTTACCATAGTAAACATATGATATCCTTAAATAAATTTTTTTTATAATGCTTAATTTAAAAATTAAATAATTGCATATATTCAAATATTATGTATATTTTATAACAAAAAAACTTGAAAAGATGCTGTCAATAATAAATTACCTAATGCAATAGGCAAGAGAAATTTCCAACCAAGATCTAATAATTGATCCATTCTTACTCTGGGCAATGTCCATCTTGTCATAATAGAAATAAATAAAAATAAATAAGCTTTAACTAATATAATAAAAATTCCTATTATTACGTTAATAACTTGATTGGTTCCATTATTGAAAATCCATTCTAAATAATTAGAATTAGGTACAAATGGAATAGATAAATGCCATCCACCTAAATAAAGAATTGTTACAAATAATGAAGAAGCTAATAGATTTAAATAAGAAGCAACATAGAATAATCCAAATTTTATACCTGAATATTCCGTTTGATAACCCGCAATTAACTCTTCTTCTGCTTCTGGTAAATCAAAAGGCAATCTTTCACATTCTGCTAAAGAAGCTATAAAAAAAGCTAAAAAACCAATAGGTTGACGCCATAAATTCCATCCCCAGAAGCCATACTTTGACTGGGCTTCAACTATATCAACTGTACTTAAACTATTCGATAATTATAGTCGACGTTAACATTGCTGCTAATATCTCTACTTCAGAACCGTACATGAAACTTTAACGTCATACGGCTCCTCACTAGTTATTTGAGTAAAAAATCAAATATTTTGATATAACTAAATAAAAATTTTATATTTATTTTTTCATCTAACTTATGAGATTCTGTATGCTAAACAATAAAAGCTTTTGAATCTGTCTCGGCCTTTATAACTGTTTCTTAATATCAACTCTAATAAATAAAGGTAAAATAAAAGTATATATATGTTTTTTTAGTAAAAGTTATAAAAAAGCTTATTTCGTTCCCGATAGTCATTTTGTTTTAGTAAATAGGGGTATACTTTAGATCGAAATTATAAGGAAGTACTTTTTGGTCATTTCTACTAATACCAAACCCTTACTCTGTTTCAATAAATATTTATTATCTATTAAAATTTTATTTTTTATACTAATCTTTTACGTATTTTTGTGTTCCTAACCATTTACTTTTGCTCAATTTAAAATATGATAATAAGAAATTCATATATTTTATCTTTTGCTCCCGCTATCAGATTTTGATAATTAATCTTGAATCTGGGGTACATAGTTTTCACTTGTTTTGCATGCTTTCACTCTCATACATAGAGGATGGGATTTGATCTTATTACTGCGAATTCAAAAGCTGTTTGATCTGACCCATATGACTATCTAGTTTTTTTAGTTGAGATAAAAAAAGACTTATCAACTAAATTCAAATTTTTCTACAAAAATATATTTTAACGAATCGCACGTAGAGATATAGATAATACACAGAGAGCTAAAGGAATTTCATAACTAATAGATTGAGCAGCAGCCCGGAGACCACCTAAAAACGAATATTTATTATTAGATCCATATCCTGCCATAAGAAGTCCGAGAGGGACAATACTAGAAATAGCGATCCAGAAAAAAACACCTATACTAAGATCGGTTAAAATAATGTTATGACCAAAAGGAATAACTAAATAACTTAAAAATACTGGTATAACTACTATTGCTGGTCCGATATTAAATAACCAAGTATCTCCTTTGGATGGAATAATATCTTCTTTTAATAATAGTTTAGAGCCGTCTGCTAAAGCTTGAATAATTCCTAAAGGACCGGCATATTCAGGTCCGATACGCTGTTGTATTCCTGCAGATATTTTTCTTTCAAGCCATACCAAAACTAATACTCCTATAGTTATCCCTAACAAAAGAATAACAATAGATAAAACAATCCATATAAAATTAAAAAATTCTTTAGAAAAACTTAACTCATCGAAAGAATTAATAATTTGTTCTTTAATATTGGTGTTAAAAACCATTTTAACGATCAACCTCTCCCATAATAATATCTATACTACCTAAAATTGTCATAATATCTGCTAATTTCATCCCTTTTACTAATTGAGGAAGAATTTGTAAATTGATAAAACCAGGTGCTCGAATTTTCCATCTCCAAGGAAAAACACTATCATCTCCTATTAAAAAAACACCTAATTCTCCTTTAGGGGCTTCTACTCTAATATAGTGTTCTTGTTTAGGTAATTTGAAAGTAGGAGAAGGTTTTTTACTAATAAATTGATATTCAAAATTATTCCATTCTAAATTTTCTCCTTGATAGAGCCGTCGTGCTTCTAGATTCTCATAGGGTCCTCCAGGAATTGCTTTTAGCGCTTGTTGAACTATTTTTATAGATTCTTTCATTTCCCCAACTCGCACTAAATATCTAGCTAATGAATCGCCTTCTTTTTGCCATTGAACTTGCCAATCTAACTCATCATAACATTCATAATGATCAACTTTTCGAAGATCCCATAGAACTCCTGAAGCTCGTAACATGGGGCCAGATAAACCCCAATTTATTGCTTCTTCCCTATTAATAATACCTATTCCTTCTACTCGTTTCAAAAAAATAGGATTTTGTGTAATAAGCTTTTCATATTCATCAACTTTTGGTAAAAAATAATCACAAAAATCTAAACATTTATCTATCCAACCATAAGGTAAGTCGACAGCTACACCTCCAATACGAAAATAATTATGCATCATTCGCATACCCGTAGCAGCTTCAAATAAATCATATATCATTTCTCTTTCTCTAAGTATGTAGAAAAAGGGGGTTTGTGCACCAATATCAGCCATAAAAGGCCCGAGCCACAATAAGTGAGAAGCTATGCGACTTAACTCTAGCATAATAATTCTTATATAACTAGCTCTTTTAGGAACTTGAATATTAGTTAATTTCTCTGGTGCATTTACTGTTATAGCTTCTGTAAACATTGTAGCTAAATAATCCCATCGTGTAACATATGGAAGATATTGAACAGCTGTTCTATTTTCAGCAATTTTTTCCATACCTCTGTGTAAATAACCCAATATAGGTTCACAATCAATAACATTTTCACCATTCAAAGTAACAATAAGTCGAAGAACACCATGCATTGACGGATGATGAGGACCCATACTTACTATCATGGGATTTGTTCTTGTAGCAAGCATGGTCATATATGACTCTCCTTTTAACTTATTTAAAGAAAGAATTAGAATTAATTAAGAATAAAAAAATCAACGAATTTTCAATTTACGAATACTTAATTTATTAATCAAACTTTCATAACTTGTTAAATTTGTTCGTGATAAATAAGTTAATAGACGTTTACGTTTTCCCAGTATTTTCCACAAACCTCTTTGAGATGAATAATCTTTGCTGTGTAATTTCAAATGATCTGTAAGTTTTAAAACCCGATTAGTTAAATAATAAATCTGAAATTCAAGAGATCCTGTTTGATTTTTAGAAAGTAAAGATGAACCAATGAATAATTTTTCAGACATAAAAAACAATTGCTCCTAAATTATATTATTTAAAATAGATTATAGTTAATCAATAGTTTTTATTATAGAGAAGAAAGAATAATAAAAACTTATAAATTTCTAAAAAAATATGAATAATGAGAAATTCTTGATTATAATCAAGAATTTCTCATTGAATAAAAAATTAACTTATTTTTAATTCGAATTTAAAGGATACATACGAATTCTCAATAGAGTAAATCGACTTCCATTATTTGTATTAAACCAAAATCTGTTAGCACATGCCAAATCTTCTAATCGGAAACTAGGCCAAAGAAAGCGTTTAATAACTAAAATTTGATTCTTGTTTTGAATTTTTTTTAATTTTATTTGTTTTTCATAATCATATTTATTTTTTTCAAAAAACTCTTTATTAAATTTAATTTCTTGACTTTCATTTTTATTTAAATATAAAAGATTTAATATTTTTAATTCTTTGCGATGTTTTAGAAGGATAATATCTTCAAGACTAATTGAATTAAATTTATTTTTTTCATTATTCTGAAAAATTTCCATACGAAGTATAGTTTCATTCAATTTTTTTAAATTAAATTGTTTTTTAAATCTTTTTTTTGATTTCAAAAAAGTACTTACTACTTTGTACATTAAAATCTGATCATCCAATACTCGGGGTAAACGATGTTCCGAATTAATCGTTAATTTATTTATGCCTATATCTCTACAAAAAAGAAGACGAAATAAACTTAAATCTTCCCTCATTTTTACGGAAAGTGAAACGGTGTTTTCTTGATCTTGCATAAAAGTCATAAGTGAAGCCATATCTCCTAATTTCTTAAATTTCTTTTCTATATTTTTAGACTTCCATCTCCATTGACGAATAGTTTGATGACGTTCTCTATCTCGAAGTGATTTTCTATTTTGAATATTTTTTTTATTTTTTTCTTTTATTAGAGAAGTATTTGGTACAGTTATTCTTTCAATTTTATATATATTTTTTTTTTCTATAAGTTCTGGAATTAACCATGAGATTAAATTAGATTTAATAAAAATATTTTTTTCTTTATTAAAATTTATTTTTTCATTATTTTTCTCATTGTTAATTATTCGATATTTAAATATTTGTTGAATTTTCTTATTAAATAAAGTTTCTTCTTTTTTTCTTGCTGATTTCAGAAATATTTCCATTTTTGATTTTCGTTCAGGATCAAGATAACTATAACATAAAAAATTATATTTAGATCGTTTATTCAATTTTTTAATTCGTTTCAATAAAGAATTTGTAATTGGTTTATATGATAATTTTTTTTGTTTATCTAAAACTAAGGATTTAGTTTGTTTATCAAAATTAGGAAAATAATTTTTTTTCTTTTCTTTCCAGTGATGAGTAACTTTAATTCTCCATTTTTCTGGTGTTATTCTATACCATATTTTTGGAGATAAATGATATTTATCAAAATTTTGTAACCATTTTTTCCAATTTTTTTTTTTCAAATTTTTGAATTCTATAAAAGAAAAAATCCCTTCTTTTTCTAAAATTTTCTTTACTTTCTTTTTTATAATCAAAAATTGTGTCCAATTTTCTAATAAATATTTAAAATTATATTTATTTTTTTCTTTTATTTGCCATATTTTATGAAATACATATGCTTGAGACATTAAGGTAATATTTTGTTGATTAAAATTTATTTTTAAATTTTTAATTCTTTCATTGTATTCATTACTAATTTTATTTTTCTCATTAGTAATGTTTAATTTATTAAATAATTCTTTATTTTTTAAATAATTAAATTTTTTTTTAAATTTAATTATTAATTTAATATTAAATCGAATAAAATAAACGTAATTTTTTTTTATATTTCTATTTATTTCATTAAAAATAACTTTTATAAAATATGGCCATTTTTTTATTAATTCAATAATTTTTCTACGTAATTTTAGAGTTTTTTGTTTAATTTCAATTAATTTTTTTTTCCATTCTAATTTTTTTTTATTATTTAAATAAAGTTTACTTTCACTTTTTAATTTATTAGAAAATTGTATTTCATCAAAAGAATTTTTTCTAGTTATTTTTTCAATTTGATTGCTTTTGAAATATTTTAATTTTTCTAGTTTTTTTCTATTCGTTAAATTTTTATATTTAGATTTAATTTGAGTTTCTGGTAAAAACTTTTTATTAGATTTAGATATAATTTCAATTGGTAATTTATTAGTAATTCCGTTATTTATTTTATAATTTGTTTCATATTTATTTTTTGTTTCAGAAACATAATTTTTTATAGGTTTATTACCTTGACTATCTAATTTTATTAACTCTTTTGATTTATTAAAACTACTAATAATAGGATTTTTATTTATCAAAGTAAAATTCAAATAAATTACACGAAATTTTAATAAAATATTTTTTTTCCATTTTCTTTTTAATTCTTTACGAATAGGTTTCCAAAAAGAAGGCTGTTTTTTTATATCCCCAAAAGGTGCATTAGTTTGAAAACCCCAAGCTGTCAAATAACTATAATTAATTTTTTTTTCTTTCTTCTTATTATAAAAACTTAATTGATAATCGGATAAAATATTTGTAGTTTCTTCCTTATTATTTGAAAAATTAGAACTTATATATATATTTTCTTTTTTATTTTCTTTGAACTTAATATTATGCCAAGGTTTCAGATTAAAAGGATATATAATTTTTATTTGAAGACCATCTCTCAGCCATTGTTCTGGCAGTTCTTTTTCTGAAACTTCAGTACCATCATAAGTGCACTTTATATGAATTTCTTTTTGCCATTCATTCCAATCTTCATTCCATTCAGGAGTTTGAAATAATAGTAAACGAAGTCCATTTTTAAATATTATTAATATAGGTAATAGTAAATATTTTCTAAAGTTTGATTGTAGGATTAATAACCAACTTCTTCCCCATTGAGCTAATGGAAAATCCCATCTATTGGCTATTGCAAGACGATCTGTTTTTGTTTTTTTTACAGTAAAGCTTTTTTGATTTGAAAAACTTATTATTTTTCTCTTCATTCCTAAAGAATTTGTAAAATTATCTTTTAGATTTATTAAATTTAATATGTTTAATGAAGATTGAAATGAAATATTTTTTTCATTTATTCTTAAGAAAAATGGAGAATGTGTTTTAAGTTGTAAAATTTTCCATATCAGAATTTTACGCCTTCTAGCACGCATAGACCCTTTTACTAATTTTCGACGAAAATCAGATTGTTGTGAAAAACGTCTTACAATTTTTCTTCTCTTATCTCTCCCTTTTATAAGATATCCTAAATTTTTTACTTTTCGCTGACGGATATCAGTAACTCCAATAGCTATAACATCAAATTTATCATTTTTTAATTTCGAAGTCCATCGTGGTATTTCTTTGGAAATTTCTTGAAGTCGATACTTTTTATGAGAATGTAATATTTTTATAAATAAAGAAATAATATTTTTTAGTTGAGCAAAATTAAAATTATTTGAAAATAAATTTTTCCAAGAACGTTCGAGTGTTTGCCATTTTTCTTTTTCTAATCGATCGAAATATAAAGTTCGTTGTCGCGTAGAAAGATTTAAAATAAGTTCCCAATTGAAATGAGATGTTCCAGTTATCTTTTTATCTAAAAAAAATGTATTATCAAATTTTACAAATAAATCTGAAAAATTATTTTGTTTATTTAAATTAATAAGGGGTTGTTCTTCTGAAAAACTAATTTGTTGTAAATTTGTTTCAAGTTTTTTATTTTTTGATCCATGAATGAGTGAGATTAAAATACGACGAGCATCTTTATTTAATGGTTCCCATGGTAATGGTAAATTTTTTCGTTCTAATTCTCGCCATCGATTAGAAATCCAAAATTTAAGTTTATTATCCTTTTTTGATAAATGTAATATTTTTCTGTTTTTTTTCAATTCATAAAAATTTTCTGTCAAAAGCCAAGGAGATTTCGATATTATTATTTTTCCACGGAATGATCCATTTAAAAAGGGATCATAAATTTTAATTAAATTATTTCCTTCATTATTAGATAATCCAGTTTTTTTTTCTATAACATCTTTTATTAAGAAACCAGTGTCCAAAGCTTTGATTCTATTTCTTAGTTCATTATACAAATTATCTCTTCTATTTTTTTTTATGGTAATCCATTCTTTATAAAATTTATCGGATGAAAAAGAATTTTTTGAAATGTTTAAATAATTTTTTAAATCTTTTTCGAAAATAGATAAACTTGGTAAAGATGTAAAAGCTATTTTTTTTTTTCCATCACTTAAAGATATATCAAAAAAATATTGAGATACTTTTTTTTTTACAGCACTTTTATTGCTAAATCGACTATTTTCAATATAGCGTAATGGTCGATTCCAGCGACGATAATCGAAAAATGAAGTAGGCCATGGTTTATTCAGCCAAGATAATCCATCAGTTTTCCATTGATTAATTTGAAATTCATCACTTAATTTTTTGGTAAAAAAAGGTACTGGAGCTCTACCTAAATATAATAGAGAACAACCTAAAATAATAATACTAAAAGTTCGATAAATAAGACGCTTTACTAAAAGATAAAGTATAGGGGAATCTAGTTTTATACGAACTAAAAGTAATTTAATTAGATTGAAAAAAAAAATATGACCACTTAACCAACCAAAAAAGCAACTTATGACAAATAAAAAGTTATTACTATAACGAAAAAAGAAAAGATTAACTAATCTACCTAATACAGGGTTTGGTAAAAGAACGGGATTTAATAATTGAAAAATAAAACTATCTAAAAATATTTTATAAACTCGAGCATCGTTAATTGAAATTATAGGACGTAAAGATTGATAATCTAAAAGGTCTTTGATTCGATACCAATAAAATAAAATATATGGTAAAACTAATAATGTTATTGTATGAGGTTTTACTAATATTATATAAAGAGGAGAATAATATATTGATAAAAATATTATTAATTGTCCCATAATCAAACCACTTACAGCCGCAATACCACTAAGATTTCCCTCCAAAAGAAAAGCTCTTATGGATAAAATTTGAGAAGGGCCAATAGGTAATGTTGTAAGAAATCCGTAATATAGTCCGAATAAAATCAAGGGACTTGAAATATTTATCCATGATAATATTGGGGCCCATAGCATAGAAAGCAGTAAGGGAGTGTTTGTTATCATAATAAAATACTTTCCTTAAAAGCATAGAAATGGAATAGAATAAAGTTTTTGAATTTAATTTTATATACATATATATAAATAAAAAGAATAAAAAAATAAGTTAATTAAAATATTATTTTATTAATATATAAGTTAATAAATAACTTATATATTAATAAAATAATATTTTAATTAACTTAATAATAATGTAATTTTAATATTTTAACCATTCCAAAAAATAAAATATTTAATTAAATTTTATTTTTTTTTCTTCCTTTATTAAATTATTCCAACCTAAATTCTCTAAGTTATTATTTCGTCGTAAAGGACGAGTAACAAGTTCAAGAACATCTCTTGCATTTGTAAAACCATGAATTTGAGCAAAAGTAAATTCAACAGACCATTTTGTATTAATTCCTCTTGCTTCTAAAGGATTAGCATGAGCCATACCAGTAATAGCTAAATCAGGTTGTAATTCTCGCATACGTTGTATCTGATTGTAATTATCAGGTTTTTCTACAATTCGTGGCATAGGTGTACACATATTTTTACATGTATTTCGTAAAAGTAATAATTCAGCAGCTTGATACCGTTTATCTAAATATGGAATACCAATTTCATAAACAATCATTCCACATCGAATCAAAAATCTAGCTAAAGATATTTCTAAAAGATTATCTCCCATAAAAAATACAGATTTTCCATGTACTAAATCTAAATAGTCTTTTAAATTTTCCCACATTTGTTGTTCTCTTTCCTCTAGACCTTGAGTTTTTATATCAAATACGGAACAAATTTTTTCAATCCAAGCACGTGTTCCATCAGGACCAATAGGGAAAGGTGCTCCTATCAATTTACATTTACGACGTCTCATTAAAGTTGTTGCCGTCCGACTTAAAAATGGATTAACACCACATACATAAACTTCATCATTTAAAGAAGGAAGATCAGTATATCTTTGAGCAGGTAACCAACCTGATACTTGAATAGATTGACGCTTTAATTCTGAACTAAGTTGAGAAGCAACAGTTGAGGGTAACGAACCAAAAAGAACTAATGGCGGATGTTTTTTTGATTTTATAGATTTAATAATATCTTTTTTTTTTTTGAGAGGCAGAAAAGCAAATAAGTCTTGTATACTTGAATCTTGTATAACTTTTTCCTTTTTATCCATTAAAATATTTCGTTCTGGGCAGCGGTGTGCCATAGCGGCTAAAACAGTATCTTCTCCTTGAGTAAAAGCATAATCTAATCCATTTGCCCTTGCTACTACGATCGGTATACCAATTTCAGTTTCTAGTTTTGGTGCCATGCCTTCTAGATCCATTTTTATTATTTCTGTGGTACAAGTACCAATCCATATAATAACACTTGGATTCCGATCTTTTTTTATTTGAAGACATAACCTCTTTAATTCTTCATAATCATTCAATTGAGCTGAAATATCTCCTTCTTCTAATTCTGCCATAGCATAACGAGGTTCAGCAAAAATCATAACTCCAAGAGCGTTTTGTAGAAAATAACCACATGTTTTTGTACCTACCACTAGAAAAAAGCTATCTTCAATTTTTTGATATAACCAAGCTACACAACTAATAGGACAAAAAGTATGATAATTACCTGTTTCGCATTCAAAAGTGAGAGTTTCAGATAT